GCTAGGCTAACCCAACAACTGAACTAGATATTGAAAGAGTAAATATTCGCCCGCGAAAATTGGATTTTATTGGATTGTTCAATTTTAAGCGATACGATAAAAAGAAACGGAAAGTAAAAATTAGTTAGGATATAAAAAAAAGATGATCCATAAAAACTCGAATTATCTCTAACTATAAATATATATATTTAGTTATAGAATAGAGCAAAAAAAAGTCTAGAAGAATTTGAAATAAACTAGATAAAATTTGAAAGAATCCATAGATTCAGTGTATTTTTCATTACTTACATAGATGGATATATAAATTTACTATTTATCAATCTTTTCTTTTGATTCGCGAGGAGCTGGATGAGAAGAAACTCTCATGTCCAGTTCTGGAGTAGAGATGGAATTGCGAAACAACCATCAACTATAACCCCAAAAGAACCAGATTTCGTAAACAACATCGAGGAAGAATGAAAGGAATATCTTATAGAGGTAATAGTCTTTGTTTCGGTAGATATGCTCTTCAGGCACTTGAACCTACTTGGATCACATCTAGACAAATAGAAGCAGGGAGACGAGCAATGACACGAAATGTACGTCGTGGTGGAAAAATATGGGTACGTATATTTCCAGATAAACCAGTTACAGTAAGACCTGCAGAAACACGTATGGGGTCGGGTAAGGGATCCCCCGAATATTGGGTAGCTGTCGTTAAACCGGGTAGGATACTTTATGAAATAGGGGGAGTAGCAGAAAATGTAGCTAGAAAAGCTATTCAAATAGCAGCATCCAAAATGCCTATACAAACTCAATTTATTCTTTCGGACTAGAAATGTAAAATGAAAGGCAAGAAGTCTTTCTTTCCTTTGGACTAACAAAAAACAATTGCGGATTTCTTTTTTGGACAAAAAATATTTCTTTTTTTTTTCTGCGCCCCTTTTGCATTTAAAAAATAGATTAAAAAATGATATGATCCAACCCCAGACCCTTTTGAATGTAGCGGACAACAGCGGGGCGCGAAAATTGATGTGTATTCGAATCATAGGAGCTAGTAATCGCCGATATGCTCATATTGGTGACATTATTGTTGCTGTGATCAAAGAAGCAGTACCAAATATGCCTCTAGAAAGATCCGAAGTGATCAGAGCTGTAATTGTACGTACTTGTAAAGAACTCAAACGTGATAACGGTATGATAATACGATATGATGACAATGCTGCAGTTGTCATTGATCAAGAAGGAAATCCTAAAGGAACGAGAATTTTTGGTGCGATTGCACGAGAATTGAGACAGTTAAATTTTACTAAAATAGTTTCATTAGCCCCCGAGGTATTATAAAACAAAATCGCGAGATAGTTATAGTAAAATTGACTTGAATGAAATCGATTAATTATTAGTAGATTATGTCTCACGTATATACCTTTAATAATTTTAAAAGAGCATGTTTATTATATCCAAATTTGGAGAAACCACTAATTTTAGTTCATCATGGGTAGAGACACTATTGCTGATATAATAACTTCTATACGAAATGCTGACATGAATAGAAAAGGAACAGTTCGAATAGCATCTACTAACATCACGGAAAACATTGTTAAAATACTTTTACGAGAAGGTTTTATCCAAAATGTGAGGAAACATCGGGAAAACAAAAAATATTTTTTGGTTTTAACCCTTCAACATAGAAGAAATAGTAAAGGACGATATAGAACTGTTTTAAATTTAAAAAGGATAAGTCGACCCGGCCTACGAATCTATTCTAACTACCAACGCATTCCTAGAATTTTAGGTGGGATGGGAATTGTAATCCTTTCTACTTCTCAAGGTATAATGACAGACCGAGAGGCTCGACTAGAAAGAATCGGCGGAGAAATTTTGTGTTATATATGGTAATCCTTCTAATATCCGAATTAGATCTGAAACCTCTTATTTGTGAAAAAAAAAGCGCAAGGAAGGGTTGTCTAATATCACTCTTCCTCCATCAGTTGATACACCAAGGAGGTTTTACCTCAAATGACAGAACAAAAGTGGGTTCATGAAGGTTTAATTATTGAATCACTTCCCAATGGTATGTTCCGGGTTCGTTTAGATAATGATGACCTAATTCTAGGTTATGTTTCAGGAAGGATCCGGCGTAGTTTTATACGGATCCTACCAGGAGATAGAGTCAAAATTGAAGTAAGTCGTTATGATTCAACTAGAGGACGCATAATTTATAGAATTCGCAATAAGGATTCGAAGGATTCGATCGATTAGATGGTTTTTTATTTTACCCTTCAACATTATTTTCGGGAGGATACAATTTCAGATTCCAAATTTCAGGAAACTTAGTTTCTTCCAAGAATCAATTCATAATTAAGGTAAGGAATGAAAAATATGAAAATAAGAGCCTCTGTTCGTAAAATTTGTGAAAACTGTCGACTGATCCGCAGGCGCGGCCGAATTATAGTAATTTGTTCCAACCCGAGACATAAGCAAAGACAAGGCTAATCTTTCGAAAATAACTCTCTAAAGA